GAAAGAGTCCCCCCGGACAAAATCAAAAAAAAAGTTTTTTTTTTCTATAATATAGATAGAATCTATATTAATATAGAAAGATATAGAATAATATGTATAAATAATATAGAAATTAGATCAAAAATTGAGTTTCTATATAAAAGAAATATATAGAAAGTCTAATATAAAATAGTCTTTTTCAAGTGGTGGAGAGATGGCTGAGTGGACTAAAGCGTCGGATTGCTAATCCGTTGTACGGGTTTTTCGTACCGAGGGTTCGAATCCCTCTCTTTCCGTTTTCTTAGTTCGAATTTTTTTCTTTCTTTTTTCAATTTTTTTAAGATGTGGAGCAGAAAAACCTTATTTTTTTCTTTTTTATTCTTCACGTCCAGGATTACGCCCTGGATCATTAGATAGGAATCCGAAGATGAAGAGAGAAACAAAGAATATCACTACTGTATAAACAAATAGTTTGAGAGTAAGCATTACACAATCTCCATATTTTTTAGGAAAAAAAAGAATCTATTCTCTTTTTTTTTTTATTGTATACTCCATTATTTTGTATATTTTGTTTGTATTTTGACACCAAGAAAGAAATAAAATGTTTAAAAAAAAGAATTTTGAATAGGAAAAAGGATAAAATTATTCATTAACAAAAATTTTCTTTCATACCAAGAATTAAACGCGGGTTCATACTGTAAGACTTATCTGATCTTATTAATTGTTATAATTTTTTTTTGAATAAGGCATGCATTTGTCTAGGACATTATTAAAGACCTTATCGAAAACTTACAGCAGCTTGCCAAACAAAAGCTAAGAGCAAAAATAGCAAAGGTATTACTGGCATAATATCTACGATTGGATTCAAAAAAGCGTAGGCCTCAGGTAATTTGGCGACAAAAAAACTACTGGAATAAAGGGCATAATTAAGATAAATACAGATCAAACTAAATATATTAAGCATAACAAACATTTTGTTTTTGAGGATAATTGTATTTATTTTGATTGAGTTATTGATAGAGGGGAAAATGAATAAGAACAAATGAACTCACCCAATCAAAAAAATCCTTCAATTCTCAAATCAAAAGAGAATAGAAAAAATCATACTTTCTTCCAATATCTTAATTGAATTATATGTAATGATCAATAAATTCAGTTTAATTCGACATCTACACACATAAAATTATATCAACGGTTTTATCGGTGGTGTTGACGAACAACCAATACAAATATTAGTGTTTATTAGTGTCGAATAGCAATATAAATGGGGCGTGGCCAAGTGGTAAGGCATCGGGTTTTGGTCCCGCTATTCGGAGGTTCGAATCCTTCCGTCCCAGAATATGCCCGACCCATTAGAACAATCTAATAATGTTATTATTAGATCAGAAATTTTTGATTATAGAATCCATTTAGTTATATATATCTATTTAGATATTCTATGAAATAACATAATCCATAGTCTATTAGATAGATATAGATTTCTTTTCTCTCAATATATTTCAATATATTGAATATTGATATATTTTATTTCTATTTTTTAGTTTTTTAATGATTTATTTGGTTTTTTTTTTTTTCATATTAAATTTTAATATGAAAATAGATAAATTTAATCTTGATATTTACTAAAATAGATATAGATCTGAGGTGAAATTGAATTTTGCCTCAGATTTTGTCAGAAAACATCCATTCCTATTTTATAGAGAAGGAAGGGTGTATACATTATTATTCATCGACCAACCAATGACTATTCACGATTCCATAATTGAATCAATTACATCTAGGTTCCAAAAGAAAGCAATGTTATGGTAAAACTTCGTTTAAAACGATGTGGCAGAAAGCAACGTGCGACTTGAAGGACACGATCCGCTGTGGATTTTTACATCCACCATTTTCTATTACTATTAAAGCGGAAACGGAATTAGATAGGAATGAAAATGCTCTTGGCTCGACATCGTTTTTTTTTGTTTCACTAGAACTCTCATTTTAGTTTTTTTGAGGTCGTGTAAATGGTACATGATGGAGCTCGAGTAGAAAGTATTGAGTCATTTCTTGGAGGCAAGAATCTAGGGTTAGTATCAATCAATAAATTGGGCCAACTTCGTAAGTATCTTTTCCAGATAGAAATTGAAAGGGTCCAATTCAAGGAAGTTTCAAACAACTTTTTGGGAATTGGTAAAACTCTTTCGATTCAAAGTGTATTTCACAAGAATCAACGATTCGCATGATTCTTTAATAGAACGAAATCACAAAAAGGTTATGTTGCTACCATTTTGAAACGATTCAAAATCACCGAAGTAATGTCTAAACCCAATGATTCAAGGCAAAGATAAAGGATCCTGGAACAAGAAAATACCCTTTTCAATTCCATTTTTTCAACAACTAGATTAGAATGCGGAATTAAAATAGATTCTAAAGAATACAAACAAAAAGGGGTTAGAGACCACTCAATAAATGAAACGCTTAAGGGATTTTCCTTGAGTTATTTGAGAGTTATCCAACTTGAGTTATGGGGTGCAAATGCAAATAGTTTTTTCGGTTGTGAACAAAGAATAAGAAAAAAAAGTATTTAAATCATATTGATAATTTTATCGATATGTTTTACATTTTAATTCTATTTAATTCTATACCTAGAGCTAGGCATTACTTCGAATTTTCTTGAGCCGTACGAGGAAAAAACTTCTTATACGTTTCTAGGGGGGGTATTGTTTATCTACATCTATCCCAATGAGCCATTTTTCGAATCGTTGCAATTGATGTTCGATCCAGAAGAGAAGGAAGAGATCTTCGAAAAGTGGGTTTTTATGATCCGAGAAAGAATCAAACCCATTTTAATGTTCCTGCTATTCTATATTTTCTTGAAAAAGGGGCTCGGCCTACAGGAACTGTTCATGATATTTCAAAGAAAGCGGGGGGGGTTACCGAATTTCGTCTTAATCACGAAATTCAATTAATGAAATCAAAATAAAATAGCAATATCGAAAAAGAAGGTGTAAATGATTTGTATATAACTTTGTATAACCCTTTCTCTGCTCTCTGTTATTTTTTTCTCTCTTGTTCTATTCATCTTATACTACTAAATTGAGTATTACTTCTATAGATAGAATGTCATTTTTGATAACAATAAAAAATATATTTTTTTATTTCTTTTTATTTTTCTATTTCTCCATTCTAGTCTTTTCTCAACATTTCCATTCATATTGACAACAGTGTATCAAATAAATATAATCCATCCGTAGATAATAGATTTTATTTCATTTTAATAATGAGTTCATTGGGTTCGCTGTGACACAAGAAGTCTTTTGTAATAATGGATAACATAATCGATAACGGGTATTCTATAAATATGAAATATTTTGAATCTATGTTTTTTTATCTAACATCTAATAACATCTAAGAATTTTTTTTGTATTTAAATTGTATCTGTTCATTTTGATTATGTTCATAATTAATTCAAAATTTGTATATTTTTTGTTTTACCATTTGAAATTTTATGTTTTGATTGTGCCGTACATCTTTTTCTCTTTATTTAGTTTATTTGTATTCCGATTGTATCTACAGATTCTAATTCTTTTTTCGGGTTGCTAACTCAACGGTAGAGTACTCGGCTTTTAAGTGCGGCTAGCATCTTTTACACATTTGTATGAAGTAAAAGATTCGTCATACCATCGGTAGAGTTTGTAAGACCACGACTGATCCTGAAAGGAATGAATGGAAAAAACAGCATGTCGTATCAATGGAGAATTCTGAGAATATTTCATTCTTACCAGGTAACTCCAAAACCTTGTTTGAATTCTTCGAGTAGAACAAAGAAATTGAAGTTTGGGTCGATTGAATAAATGGATAGAGCCCTACCAGGGTCCAATTACTATGGCCTAGGGAAACAAAGAACAACGAGCTTCTGTTCTTAATTTTTGAATGATTACCCGATCTAATTATACGTTAAAAATATATTAGTGCTTCGCGCGGGAAAGGTTTTTCCGATGAATGGAGTATCACTTTTTTATGAGTCCTAAATATTAGTTATTCTCCATTATGAGGTGGAACTAGATGTGTAGAAGAAGGCAGTATATTGATAAAGATATTTTTTTTTTTCAAAATCAAAAGAGCGATTCGATTGAAGAAATAAAGGATTTCTAAACATCTTGTTATCTTAGAATGAAGATAACTCAATTCGATGAAAAAAGAGATGATAGAGAGTCTGTTAGCCAGTCTTATTCCGAGGTATCTATACCTTGTTTTGACTGTATCGCACTATGTATTATTTGATAACCCAATAAATCCCCTATTCTCGGTTTCAATCTAATTTCAAATGGAAGAATTTCAAGGATATTTAGAACTAGATAAATCAAGGCAACATGATCTCCTATACCCACTTTTCTTTCGAGAGTATATTTATGCATTTGCTCATGATCATGTTCTAAATAGATCGAGTTTGTTGGAAAATGTGAGTTATGACAATAAATCCGGTTTTTTAATTGTAAAACATTTAATTAATCGAATGTATCACCAGAATAATTTGATTATTTCCGCTAATGATTCGAATCTTAAAAATTTTTGGGGGTATAACAAGAATTTGTATTCTCAAATAATATCAGAGGGATTTGTAGTCATTATGGAAATTCCATTTTCCCTAAGATTAGTCTCTTCCTTAAAGGGGACAGAAATCGTAAAAATTTATAATTTACGATCAATCCATTCAACATTTCCTTTTTTAGAGGACAAATTCCCACATTTAAATTATGTATCAAATGTATCAATACCCTACCCTATTCATCCGGAAATCTTGGTTCAAATCCTTCGCTACTGGGTGAAAGATGCCTCTTCTTTGCATTTACTACGACTCTATCTTCACAAGTATTTTAATTGGAATAGTATTATTACCCCAAAGAATTCTGTTTTTATTTTTTCAAAAATTAATCCAAGATTTTTATTGTTCCTATATAATTCTCATGTTTGTGAATACGAATCTATCTTACTTTTTCTTCGTAACAAACCTTCTCATTTACGATTAACGTCTTCTG